GCTAATGTAGCTTATCTCTTAAAGCGTAACACTGAAGATGTTAGGATGAGCCCTGGAAAGCTCCGTAAGCACAAAAGTTTGGTCCTGACTTTACTGTCAGCTTTAACTAGATTTATACATGCGAGTATCCGCGGTCCCGTGAGAATGCCCTATATACTCCTTCTTGGAGCTAAGGAGCCGGTATCAGGCTCACCCAACAAATTTACGCCCACGACACCTTGCTTAGCCACACCCCCAAGGGAATTCAGCAGTAATAAACATTAAGCCATGAGTGAAAACTTGACTTAGTTAAAGTAAAGAGAGTCGGTCAATCTCGTGCCAGCCACCGCGGTTATACGAGAGACTCGAGTTGACAGTTACCGGCGTAAAGCGTGGTTAAATGTACTTTTAAACTAAAGCCGAAAGCATTCATAGCAGTTATACGCCCATGAAAGTAAGAAGCCCGCACACGAAAGTAGCTTTATGACACATTGACCCCACGAAAACTGGGGCACAAACTGGGATTAGATACCCCACTATGCCCAGCCTTAAACAAAGACGGTTCCCTACACTATTCCGTTCGCCTGGTTACTACGAGCTCTTCAGTATTTAAGCTTAAAAACCAAAGGACTTGGCGGTGCTTCATAACCCCCTAGAGGAGCCTGTTCTATAACCGATATTCCCCGTTAAACCTCACCCTTTCTTGCTTAATCCAGCTTATATACCGCCGTCGTCAGCTCACCCCGTGAGGGCCTTACCCTATAAAGTGAGCACAATTGGTCTACCCCCAGCAAGTCAGGTCGAGGTGTAGCAGAAGAAAGGGGAAGAAATGGGCTACATTCTCTACTACAGAGAATACGGAGAATCGTCCTGAAACAAGACATTCGAAGGTGGATTTAGCAGTAAGGGAGGAGCAGAGTGCCCCCCTGAAGCTGGCTCTGAAGTGTGTACACACCGCCCGTCACTCTCCCCCAGCACCTTCGCCATAAAATTACATAAAATGTAAGAGCAGCATAGGGGAGGCAAGTCGTAACATGGTAAGCGTACCAGAAGGTGCGCTTGGAAAACAATCGAGACATAGCTAAGCCAGAATAGCACCTTACTTACACTGAGTAGTCGCCTGTTCAAATCAGGCTGTCCCGACGCCCACAAGCTAGCCTAAAAACCTAAAAACAACAAACCACATTAATAACCCCAAACACACTGAACTTTACAAAACAAATCATTTTCCCCCTCTAGTATGTGCGACAGAAAGAGAGCCTTGAGCAATAGAAAAAGTACCGCAAGGGAAAGCTGAAAGAGAAATGAAAAAACTCAGTAAAGCATAAAAAAGCAAAGTTTACCCCTTGTACCTTTTGCATCATGATTTAGCTAGTAATATTTAGGCAAAGCGCTCTTTAGTCTAAAACCCCGAAACTAAGTGAGCTACTCCAAGCCAGCCTATCGAGGGCCAACCCGTCTCTGTGGCAAAAGAGTGGGAAGAGCTTTGAGTAGAGGTGACAGATCTACCGAACTTAGTGATAGCTGGTTGCCTGAGAAATGGATAGGAGTTCAGCCTATTGATTTCTACACTCAGTTTACACCCATCTTTGGCGTTACTACTCCATAGTAGTATAATCCATTGATTACCCCAAGAGACCTAAAGAAATCAATAGAGTTAATCAAAGGGGGGACAGCCCCTTTGATAAAAGACACAACTTTCTCAGGAGGTTAAAGATCAAAATACAACAAAGGAACTGTGTTTCAGTGGGCCTAAAAGCAGCCACCTGTACCGATAGCGTTATAGCTCAAACACTCCTACAACCCTTCAGATTCGGATCACAATTTCTTAAACCCCTTAAACTATCAGGCCATTCTATACCCCTATAGAAGTGATTATGCTAATATGAGTAATAAGAGAACCCCTCTCCCAACACAAGTGTAAATCGGAACGGATAAGCCACCGAAATTTAACGGACCCAAACCCAGAGGGTAATGAACCAACGCACTAGTCCCAAGAAAAACGTTCAAATCACCGCCGTTAGCCCTACACTGGAGTGTTTTCAGGGAAAGACTAAAAGAGAAAGAAGGAACTCGGCAAAATTCTCTAGCCTCGCCTGTTTACCAAAAACATCGCCTCTTGAAATTCCAAAGATAAGAGGTCCAGCCTGCCCGGTGACTATATGTTTAACGGCCGCGGTATCTTGACCGTGCAAAGGTAGCGCAATCACTTGCCCTTTAAATGGGGGCCCGTATGAATGGCATCACGAGGGCTAATCTGTCTCCTTTCTCCAGTCAATGAAATTGATCTCCCCGTGCAGAAGCGGGGATAACCCCATAAGACGAGAAGACCCTGTGGAGCTTTAGATACTAGGACTGCCTCTCCTTTAATATAGTTAACACAAAGACATCCAAATAAGAGACACAGTCTGACTATCTTTGGTTGGGGCGACCGCGGGGATTAAAAAAACCCCCATGTGGAGCAGGAATATAATATTCCCAAAACCAAGAGTTACCACTCTAACTAACAGAAATTCTGACCTAAAAATGATCCGACAAAGTCGATCAACGGACCGAGTTACCCCAGGGATAACAGCGCAATCCCCTTTAAGAGTTCTTATCGACAAGGGGGTTTACGACCTCGATGTTGGATCAGGACACCCCAATGGCGCAGCAACTATTAAAGGTTCGTTTGTTCAACGATTAAAGTCCTACGTGATCTGAGTTCAGACCGGAGTAATCCAGGTCAGTTTCTATCTATGAAATGTTTGCTTCTAGTACGAAAGGACCGAAGTAAAGGGGCCTATACCCAAAGCACGCCTCCCCCTGAACTAATGAAACCAACTAAAATAAACAACAGGACATAACCCCGCCCGCTACAGAAAATAGCCTTCGCTGGAATGGCAGAGCCCGGCCATTGCAAAAGGTCTAAGCCCTTTACACAGAGGTTCAAGTCCTCTTTCCAGTTATGATTTCTTTAATTATTACGCACATTATTAACCCCTTAGCCTACATCGTCCCTGTTCTTCTCGCAGTAGCTTTCCTCACCCTAATTGAACGAAAAGTGCTAGGCTATATGCAACTCCGAAAAGGCCCTAACGTGGTAGGCCCGTACGGCCTTCTTCAACCCATTGCAGACGGCGTCAAACTCTTCATTAAGGAACCAGTACGCCCATCCACTTCATCACCATTCCTTTTCCTTTTTATACCTATACTAGCCCTCACACTAGCTCTTACACTCTGAGCCCCCATGCCAATACCTTACCCAGTCATTGACCTCAACCTTGGCATTCTATTTGTCCTAGCCCTTTCAAGCCTTGCAGTGTATTCAATCCTAGGCTCAGGCTGAGCATCAAACTCCAAATACGCCCTAATCGGGGCCCTCCGGGCCGTTGCCCAAACAATTTCATATGAAGTTAGCCTAGGCCTAATCCTTTTATGCGTGATTATTTTCTCGGGAAGCTTCACACTTCAAATGTTTAATACAGCCCAAGAAAGCATTTGACTTATTATTCCAGCGTGACCCTTAGCTGCCATATGATATATTTCTACCCTGGCAGAGACCAACCGAGCCCCCTTTGACTTAACCGAAGGAGAATCCGAGCTAGTATCCGGCTTCAACGTCGAATATGCAGGAGGGCCCTTCGCCCTATTTTTCCTCGCCGAATACGCCAATATCCTTCTCATAAATACACTTTCCGCCACATTATTCTTAGGCGCCTCCCATTTCCCTATATTCCCAACATTCACAACAATTAACTTAATATTCAAAGCAGCCCTTCTATCAATCGTTTTCCTATGAGTACGGGCATCCTACCCCCGATTCCGATACGACCAACTAATGCATCTTATCTGAAAAAACTTCCTACCCCTTACACTTGCATTAGTTATTTGACACTTAGCCCTCCCCATTGCATTCGCAGGGCTACCACCGCAACTATAACAGGAATTGTGCCTGAATTAAAGGGCCACTTTGATAGAGTGAATCATGGAGGTTAAAATCCTCCCAACTCCTTAGAAAAAAGGGATTTGAACCCCCCCTGAAGAGATCAAAACTCTACGTGCTTCCACTACACCACTTCCTAGTAAAGTAAGTTATTTTAAACTCCTGGGCCCATACCCCAAAAAAGCAGGTTAGATTCCCGCCTCTACTAATGAATCCCTATATCCTGGCTACCCTATTATTCAGCCTGGGCCTTGGAACAACTATTACATTTGCAAGCTCTCACTGACTCCTTGCCTGAATGGGCCTTGAAATCAACACACTTGCAATCATCCCAATTATAGCCCAACATCACCATCCTCGAGCAGTAGAAGCTGCAACAAAATATTTCCTAACACAAGCCACAGCAGCAGCCATGCTCCTTTTCGCTAGCACTACAAATGCCTGATTAACCGGACAATGAGACATCTACCAAATATCTCATCCCCTTCCCATAACAATAATTATTTTAGCCCTTGCTTTAAAAATTGGTCTCGCCCCCCTACACTCATGACTCCCAGAAGTACTGCAAGGATTAGACCTGACCACCGGACTGATTCTTTCCACTTGACAAAAACTTGCCCCATTTGCTCTACTTCTCCAGCTTCACTCAACCAACCCAACCCTAGTACTTTCTTTAGGCCTTATATCAACCCTTGTCGGAGGCTGAGGAGGCCTTAACCAAACCCAGCTCCGTAAAATCTTAGCCTACTCTTCAATTGCGCACCTAGGGTGAATAACACTAGCACTCCAATACTCCCCATCACTTACATTCCTAACACTAATTATCTACTTCGTAATAACCTTCTCAACATTCCTAGTATTTAAAATAAATAAAACTACCAACATTAACTCACTAGCCATCTCCTGAGCAAAAACCCCGATTCTTACCGCATTAACACCTCTTATTCTACTCTCCCTTGGCGGTCTGCCTCCGCTCACAGGTTTTATGCCAAAATGATTAATCCTTCAAGAATTAACTAAACAAGGACTAGAACCAACCGCCACCTTCGCAGCCCTCACCGCCCTTCTTAGCTTATACTTCTACCTCCGACTCTGTTACTCAATAGCCCTTACTATGGCACCCAACACCTTAACCGGTACAACACCCTGACGTCAACCTTCGACACAATCAACCCTCCCCCTAGCCCTAACAACAACCGCTGCCATCGGCCTTCTTCCTATCACCCCAGCCATCACCTCCCTCCTTTCTCTTTAAGGGACTTAGGCTAATTTCCAGACCAAGGGCCTTCAAAGCCCTAAGCGAGAGTTAAAATCTTTCAGTCCCTGTAAAACTTGCAGGACGCTACCCCACATCTTCTGAATGCAAAACAGATACTTTAATTAAGCTAAAGCCTTTCTAGAAGGGAAGGCCTCGATCCTACAAACTCTTAGTTAACAGCTAAGCGCTCAAACCAGCGAGCATCCATCTAGCTTTCCCCGCCTGGAATGGGGAAGGCGGGGAAAGCCCAGGCAGTCGTTACTCTGCATTTTCAGGTTTGCAATCTGACGTGTAAACAACACTTCAAGGCTTGATAAAAAGAGGATTTGAACCTCTGTATATGGGGCTACAATCCACCGCTTAAACACTCAGCCATCTTACCTGTGGCAATTACACGTTGATTTTTCTCGACTAATCACAAAGATATCGGCACCCTCTACCTTTTATTTGGTGCCTGAGCTGGAATGGTAGGAACCGCACTAAGCCTGCTTATTCGAGCAGAACTTAGCCAACCGGGCGCCCTTTTAGGGGACGATCAAATCTATAACGTTATTGTTACCGCTCACGCTTTCGTTATAATTTTCTTTATAGTTATGCCTATTATGATCGGAGGATTTGGGAATTGATTAATTCCCCTAATGATTGGAGCCCCCGATATAGCCTTCCCTCGAATGAATAATATGAGCTTCTGGCTTCTTCCCCCTTCCTTCCTACTTCTACTCGCCTCTTCAGGGGTCGAAGCAGGAGCCGGAACCGGTTGAACTGTGTACCCCCCTCTTGCAGGCAATCTAGCCCACGCAGGAGCATCAGTAGACCTAACTATTTTCTCCCTCCATTTAGCAGGGATCTCCTCAATTTTAGGGGCTATCAACTTTATTACAACTATTATTAATATGAAGCCCCCCGCTATTTCACAGTACCAGACACCCCTATTCGTGTGGGCTGTCCTAATTACAGCAGTCCTTCTTCTTCTGTCCCTTCCTGTACTTGCAGCAGGGATTACAATGCTATTAACAGACCGAAATTTAAATACAACCTTCTTCGACCCTGCAGGAGGGGGAGACCCTATCCTCTACCAACACTTATTCTGATTCTTTGGCCATCCAGAAGTTTATATTTTAATCTTACCAGGATTTGGAATTATTTCACACATTGTCGCATACTACTCAGGTAAAAAAGAACCTTTCGGCTACATGGGGATGGTCTGAGCTATAATAGCAATTGGCCTACTTGGCTTTATTGTCTGAGCCCACCACATGTTCACTGTAGGGATGGATGTTGATACTCGAGCTTACTTCACATCAGCTACAATGATTATTGCCATTCCTACGGGGGTAAAAGTCTTTAGCTGACTAGCTACTCTTCACGGCGCTTCCTTAAAGTGAGATGCACCCTTACTATGGGCACTCGGCTTTATTTTCCTTTTTACAGTAGGGGGACTAACAGGGATTGTCCTAGCCAATTCTTCTTTAGACGTAGTACTTCACGACACATACTACGTAGTTGCCCACTTCCACTACGTACTATCTATAGGAGCCGTATTCGCAATCGTAGCCGGATTTGTACACTGATTCCCCTTATTTACAGGCTATACACTTCATGATACTTGAGCCAAAGCCCATTTTGCACTTATGTTTACGGGAGTAAACCTAACGTTCTTCCCTCAACACTTCCTTGGACTAGCAGGCATGCCTCGACGTTATTCAGACTACCCAGATGCATACACCCTGTGAAACACTGTCTCTTCAATTGGGTCTTTAATCTCTTTAACAGCAGTAATTCTATTCCTATTTATTATTTGGGAAGCATTCGCTTCTAAGCGAGAAGTTCTAGCAGTTGAACACACACTTACTAACGTCGAATGACTGCACGGCTGCCCTCCGCCTTATCACACATTTGAGGAACCTGCATTCGTCCAAGTTCAGACAAAATAAACGAGAAAGGGAGGAGTTGAACCCCCATATGTTAGTTTCAAGCCAACCACATAACCGCTCTGTCACTTTCTTTTAAGGTACTAGTTAAACAGCCATAACATTTCTTTGTCAGGGAAAAATTGCAAGTTAAAGTCTTGCGTATCTTATTTATAATGGCTCATCCCGCACAACTCGGTTTCCAAGACGCAGCTTCCCCCGTAATAGAAGAACTTCTTCATTTCCATGACCATGCTATAATGATTGTTCTCCTCATTAGTGTCCTCGTACTATATATCATTGTAGCTACTATTTCTACCAAACTAACTGATAAGTATATTCTAGACTCCCAAGAAATTGAAATTATTTGAACAGTACTTCCAGCAATTACACTTATTATAATTGCACTCCCCTCTTTACGAATTCTTTACCTAATGGACGAAGTAAATAACCCACATATTACAGTCAAAGCAATTGGCCACCAATGATACTGAAGCTATGAATACACTGACTACTCAGACTTAGGTTTCGACTCCTATATACTCCCCACGCAAGATCTTGCCCCAGGACAATTCCGGCTTCTAGAAGCTGACCATCGAATGGTTGTTCCCTTAGAATCCCCAGTCCGAGTACTAGTTACTGCAGAAGATGTACTACACTCCTGAGCAGTCCCAGCCCTTGGTGTAAAAATAGACGCAGTTCCGGGCCGACTAAACCAAACAGCCTTCATTGCCTCCCGCCCTGGCGTATTCTACGGCCAATGTTCCGAAATCTGTGGTGCAAATCACAGCTTTATACCTATTGTAGTTGAGACAGTCCCCTTAAAACACTTTGAAGCCTGATCAACAATAATGCTTGAAGATGCCTCACTAAGAAGCTAAAATGGGCCATAGCGTTAGCCTTTTAAGCTAAAGACTGGTGATCCCCAACCACCCTTAGTGGCATGCCCCAACTCAACCCTGCACCCTGATTTATGATTTTAATCTTTTCATGAGTGGTATTCCTAGTAGTATTACCACCAAAAGTGAAAGCTCATTCTTATCCGAATGAGCCCACACCTCAAAGCACAGAAAAGCCCAAAACAGACCCCTGATCCTGACCATGATACTAAGCTTCTTCGACCAATTCTTAATTACTTCCTTCATGGGCGTACCACTAATAGCCCTTGCCCTAATTATCCCTTGAGTCTTATACCCGACCCCTACGGACCGATGACTAAGCAACCGAATGCTTGTTCTCCAAAACTGAGGCATCTCCCAATTTACCCGACAACTATTCCAACCAATTAACCCCGCCGGCCACCCCTGAGCCTTAATATTTGCATCCCTTATAATTTTCCTCCTTACCCTTAATCTACTAGGACTTCTACCCTACACATTTACCCCTACTACCCAACTCTCATTAAACATAGGTTTTGCAGTTGTTATGTGATTAGCCACTGTTATTATTGGCTTTCGAAACCAACCAACCGTTGCCCTTGGCCACTTCCTGCCAGAAGGAACGCCAACACTACTTGTTCCACTACTGATTATAATCGAGACAACTAGCTTATTTATTCGACCAATCGCATTAGGCGTACGACTAACAGCCAATCTTACCGCAGGCCACCTTTTAATTCAACTAATTGCTACGGCTGCTTTCGTCCTAGCCCCTATAATGCCTGTTGTTTCAATTTTGACAGCAGTCCTACTGTTCTTGCTAACACTACTAGAGGTAGCCGTTGCAGTAATTCAAGCTTACGTATTTGTACTTCTCTTAAGTCTCTACCTACAAGAAAACGTTTAATGGCCCGTCAAGCACACGCATACCACATAGTAGACCCCAGCCCATGGCCCCTTACAGGGGCAGTAGGCGCCCTTCTAATAACCTCCGGAACCGCTATATGATTCCATTATAACTCTATTACACTAATAGTTCTCGGGACTATTTTGGTCCTCCTAACAATATACCAATGATGACGAGACGTAGTACGAGAAGCAACTTTCCAAGGACATCATACCCCTCCTGTCCAAAAAGGCCTTCGGTACGGAATGATTCTTTTTATTACTTCCGAGGTCTTCTTTTTCCTAGGGTTCTTTTGGGCATTTTATCACGCGAGTCTTGCCCCCACCCCTGAGCTAGGAGGCTGCTGACCACCTACAGGAATTACAACATTAGACCCCTTTGAAGTACCTCTCCTCAACACCGCCGTATTGCTAGCCTCCGGTGTTACAGTTACCTGAGCTCACCACAGCATTATAGAGGGTGAACGAAAACAAGCAATTCACTCCCTTACACTAACTATTCTTCTTGGATTCTACTTCACTTTCCTTCAAGGCATAGAGTATTATGAAGCCCCCTTCACTATTGCAGACGGGGTCTACGGCTCAACCTTCTTTGTGGCCACCGGCTTCCACGGCTTACACGTAATTATTGGATCCACCTTCCTTGCCGTCTGCCTCCTGCGACAAATCAAGTATCATTTTACTTCAACTCACCACTTTGGATTTGAAGCAGCTGCCTGATACTGACACTTCGTAGACGTAGTGTGATTATTCCTATACGTCTCAATTTATTGATGAGGCTCATAATCCTTCTAGTATAATGGTAATATAGGTAGCTTCCAACTACTTGATTTTGGTTCAATTCCATAGAAGGATAATGAATTTAACTATTACAATTGTTGCCATTACCGCGGTGCTATCTGTAGTACTCGCTATTGTTTCATTTTGACTTCCTCAGATAACCCCTGACCACGAAAAACTCTCTCCTTACGAATGCGGGTTTGACCCTCTAGGAACTGCCCGTCTCCCCTTTTCACTACGATTCTTTCTCGTAGCCATTTTATTCCTCCTTTTTGACCTAGAAATCGCATTATTACTTCCCCTGCCATGAGGGGACCAAACCACCACCCCCTTATTAACATTCCTATGAGCCTCAGCTGTACTAGCCCTGCTAACTATTGGCCTTATTTATGAATGAATACAGGGAGGCCTTGAATGAGCCGAATAGGTAGCTAGTTTAATTAAAACATTTGATTTCGGCTCAAAAACTTATGGTTAAATTCCATAGCAGCCTTATGACGCCTGCCCATTTCTCTATCTCGGCGGGTTTCATTCTAGGCCTTACTGGTCTTGCCTTTCACCGAACCCATTTGTTATCCGCCCTTTTATGTCTAGAAGGAATAATGCTTTCCCTATTCGTTGCGCTTTCTATCTGAACGCTACAACTAAATGCCACCAATTTTTCAGCTGCCCCCTTACTACTCCTAGCATTCTCAGCCTGTGAAGCTAGTGCAGGGCTGGCACTACTAGTAGCTACAGCACGAACCCACGGCTCAGACCGCCTACAAGCCTTAAACCTCCTACAATGTTAAAAATTATTATCCCTGTACTTATACTACTCCCAACAATTTGATTTTCACCCCGCTTCTTAATATGGCCCCTAACATTTCTTCACAGTATATCTATTGCAGTGACAAGTATGTCCTGGGTAAATTTTATATCCCACGGAGGATGACGGGAAGTTTATTATCAACTAGGAATTGACCCACTTTCTACACCCTTACTAGTCCTAACCTGCTGACTCCTCCCTTTGACTATTTTAGCAAGCCAATACCATGTTGAACAAGAACCTCTAGGACGCCAACGCCTATTCCTCACAGTACTAACACTTCTCCAGGCACACATCCTTCTATCTTTCATAGCTATAGATCTTATTACATTTTATATTATATTTGAAGCAACTTTAATCCCTACATTATTTTTGATTACACGCTGAGGTAATCAACTAGAACGCCTAAATGCAGGGGCTTACTTCCTTCTTTATACCCTGGCTGCCTCTCTTCCCCTTTTAATTGCACTCCTCTCATACTATAAATCCTCTGGGTCCTTGTCCTTAATAATACTTCCCTATGTAGGAACATCAGACCTCTCGTCTTTTGCCCAATTAGCCTGATGGTTAGGATGTGTAGCCGCCTTTATAGTCAAAATACCACTATATGGTGTCCACCTGTGATTACCAAAAGCCCATGTAGAAGCCCCTATCGCAGGATCTATAGTTCTTGCTGCTGTTCTACTCAAACTTGGTGGATATGGCCTAATGCGAGTTGGCCCCCTACTATCTCCACTTGCTTCAGAAGCAGCATACCCCTTCATTGTCCTTGCACTCTGAGGCGTCGTAATAACAGGCTCCATCTGTCTTCGACAGACAGATCTTAAGTCCCTGATTGCATATTCGTCTGTAAGCCACATAGGCCTCGTTGTCGGAGGGATTATAATCCAGACCGACTGGGGCTTCACGGGCGCTCTTATCCTTATGATTGCACACGGACTAACCTCTTCAGCACTATTCTGCCTTGCAAACACTAACTACGAACGAACGCATAGCCGTACCATACTCCTAGCACGCGGCATACAAATAGTCCTCCCTCTTATGGCAACATGATGATTTATTTCAACCCTTGCCAACCTAGCACTCCCCCCTTTACCCAATCTTATAGGAGAGCTCATAATCATTACCTCCCTCTTCAACTGATCTTGATGAACACTAGCTCTTACAGGGGCCGGCACTCTAATTACCGCAGGCTACTCCCTTTACATGTTTTTAATAACCCAGCGGGGCCCACTCCCTGCCCACATTCTCGCCATTGAGCCATCCCATACACGAGAGCACCTACTCATAGCACTACACCTTCTTCCCCTGATCCTACTAATCTTAAAACCAGAACTATTCTGAGGATGGGCCGCCTGTAGATATAGTTTAACAAAAACGTTAGATTGTGATTCTAGAGACAGAGGTTAAACCCCTCTTATCCACCGAGAGAGGTCTGCTAACAACGAAAACTGCTAATTTCCGTCACCTTGGTTGGATCCCAAGGCTCACTCGTATGCTTCTATAGGATAACAGCTCATCCGTTGGATTTAGGCTCCGAAAACTCTTGGTGCAAATCCAAGTGGAAGCTATGCCTCCCATTTCCGTAATAATATCATCCAGCCTAATCCTAATTTTTACACTCCTAACATATCCGGTTTTAACCACCCTAAACCCCAACCCACAAAATTCAGAGTGGGCCCTAACCCATGTAAAAACTGCAGTAAAATTCGCCTTTCTAGTCAGCCTTCTCCCTCTTTTTCTGTTCCTTAATGAAGGAGCAGAGGCAATTGTAACAAACTGAACATGATTCAACACAACTACTTTTGACGTCAACATTAGCTTTAAATTTGACCACTACTCCATTATCTTCACCCCCATCGCACTCTATGTATCATGGTCCATCCTAGAATTTGCTTCCTGATACATGCACACCGACCCCTTTATAAACCGATTCTTTAAATACCTTCTTGTCTTCTTAATTTCCATAATTATTTTGGTAACAGCAAATAATATGTTCCAACTATTCATTGGCTGAGAAGGAGTAGGAATCATATCCTTTCTCCTCATCGGCTGGTGATACGGCCGAGCAGACGCAAATACCGCCGCCCTCCAGGCAGTTCTCTACAACCGAGTCGGAGACATCGGCTTAATTCTAGCAATAGCATGAATAGCCACAAACCTAAACTCATGAGAGTTCCAACAAGTTTTTTCCGCCGCAGAAAATACTAATGCCACCCTTCCCCTTTTAGGCCTCATTCTGGCCGCAACCGGTAAATCAGCACAATTTGGCCTGCACCCCTGACTACCTTCAGCCATAGAAGGTCCAACACCTGTCTCTGCTTTACTCCACTCCAGCACCATGGTCGTCGCGGGTATTTTCTTACTTATTCGAATGAGCCCTCTTATACAAAATAACCAGGTTGCCCTAACCACATGTCTCTGCCTTGGCGCACTAACCACCCTATTCACCGCAACCTGTGCTCTAACTCAAAACGATATTAAAAAAATCGTTGCATTTTCCACATCCAGCCAACTAGGCCTGATAATGGTAACTATTGGGCTAAATCAACCACAACTCGCCTTTCTGCATATCTGCACACACGCTTTTTTCAAAGCCATGCTCTTCCTATGCTCAGGCTCAATTATTCACAGCCTAGATAATGAACAGGACATCCGAAAAATAGGAGGTATACACCACCTAACACCCTTCACATCTTCTTGCTTAACACTAGGAAGCCTAGCCCTAACAGGTACTCCATTCCTCGCCGGCTTCTTCTCAAAAGACGCTATCATCGAAGCACTAACCACCTCCCATTTAAACGCCTGAGCCCTTGTCCTCACGCTTATTGCGACATCCTTCACCGCCGTATATAGCCTTCGAGTAGTCTTCTTTGTATCTATAGGACACCCACGATTCATTCCTTTCTCACCAATCAATGAAAACAACCCAGCAGTTATTAACCCTATCAAGCGATTAGCCTGAGGTAGCATTATTGCAGGCCTTCTAATCACCTCAAATATTGTTCCCCTAAAAACCCCCATTATGACTATGCCTCCTATACTCAAACTAGCTGCTCTTGCCGTTTCCATTGTCGGCCTTGTTTTAGCACTTGAACTTGCTACAATAACAAGTAAACAGTTGAAGACTACACCTATCCTTGCCACCCACCACTTTTCCAATATACTAGGATTTTTCCCAGCAGTCATTCATCGTATTATCCCAAAAATTAACCTCGTGCTAGGACAAACTGTTGCCAGCCAAACCCTAGACCAAACCTGATTAGAAAAAGCAGGCCCTAAAGCTATTACTTCACTAAACCTGCCTTTAATCTCAACCACAAGCAATGCTCAACAAGGCATAATCAAAACATACCTTATCTTCTTCCTACTAACCTTTATGTTCGCAATCCTTATCTTCGCCCTCTAAACAGCCCGCAAAGCACCACGACTCAATCCTCGAGTTAACTCTAACACAACAAACAAAGTTAATAAAAGAGCCCCCGCACTGATTAATAGAGGACCAGCACCACTACTATAGATTACAGCAATTCCTTCTATATCCCCCCGAAAAACAGAAAAATCATCAGCCTCCTCCACAGTTAGTCAAGAAAACTCATCCCACATCCCACGGAAATAAACACCTGACATTACGACTACAAAACCATATAATAAAGCAGCCCCTGTGACAGGCCGACTTCCTAAACTTTCAGGATAAGGCTCCGCAGCAAGTGCAGCACAATAAGCAAATACAACCAACATCCCACCTAGGTAAATTAATAACAGAACAAGAGGTAAAAAAGCCCCTCCATGCCCTAATAAAACTCCACACCCAAAACCTGCAACTATTACTAACCCTAAAGCAGCAAAGTAGGGTGAAGGATTGGAAGCCACCACAATTAACCCAACAACCAAGCCCAACAATAAAAAAATAAAAATTCCTGCCATAAATTCTTACCAGGAGTCTAACCAAGAATAATGGCTTGAAAAACCACCGTTATTATTTAACTATAAGAACCCTTAATGGCCAGCCTACGCAAAACGCACCCCCTACTAAAAATTGCTAATGACGCCCTCGTAGACCTCCCTGCCCCCTCAAACATTTCGGCTTGGTGAAACTTTGGATCTTTGCTAGGCCTCTGCTTAATTGCGCAGCTTCTAACAGGCTTATTCCTTGCTATACACTACACCTCCGACATCGCTACGGCCTTCTCATCAGTCGCCCATATCTGCCGAGACGTAAACTTTGGCTGACTAATCCGAAACCTTCACGCAAACGGAGCTTCTTTCTTTTTTATCTGCATCTATCTCCACATTGGCCGAGGACTATATTATGGCTCATACCTATATAAAGAAACATGAAACATCGGAGTAATCCTCCTCCTGTTAGTCATGATGACAGCCTTCGTCGGATATGTACTGCCCTGAGGACAAATGTCCTTCTGAGGTGCTACCGTAATTACCAACCTTCTATCTGCAGTCCCATATGTTGGAAACACACTAGTACAATGAATCTGAGGGGGCTTCTCAGTAGACCACGCAACCCTAACCCGATTCTTTGCCTTTCACTTCCTATTCCCTTTTGTTATTGCCGCTGTAACGCTACTGCACCTTCTTTTCTTACATGAAACCGGCTCAAATAACCCCCTCGGACTAACCTCTAACGTAGACAAAATTTCATTTCACCCCTACTTCTCATACAAAGACTTACTAGGCTTTGCTATCGTAGTAATTACCTTAACTTGTCTCGCCCTATTCGCCCCAAACCTCCTCGGCGACCCAGACAACTTCACTCCTGCCAACCCACTAGTTACGCCCCCTCATATTAAACCAGAATGATATTTCCTCTTTGCCTACGCTATTCTCCGTTCAATCCCAAACAAACTAGGAGGTGTACTCGCTCTACTAGCATCCATCCTAGTACTAATACTAGTACCATTCCTGCACACATGTAAACAACGAAGCCTAACGTTCCGACCTATTTCTCAATTCCTATTCTGAACCTTAATCGCAGACGTTGCAATCCTAACGTGAATCGGAGGAATACCTGTAGAGGACCCGTACATCATTATTGGCCAAATCGCATCAATTTTATACTTCTCCATTTTCCTAGTCTTTATACCACTAGCAGGACTAATAGAGAACAAAATCCTAAATTGAACCTGCACGTAGTAGCTCAGAAGTAAGAGCGCCGGACTTGTAATTCGGAGGTCAGGGGTTTAAATCCCCTCTAGTGCTCAAAAAGAAGGGACTTACACCCCTGCCGCTAACTCCCAAAGCTAGTATTCTCTTTAAACTACTCTTTGACACGAGCATACATTTACAGTAGTACATGACTTAAAGACTTATACTTTCAAGCTGCATCTTATGTACTAGTACATAATATGTCATTTAAAAGTACATGTGTATATAATACATGACATATTTAATATATATATACATATATGTAAGAGTACATATATGTATTATCACCATAACGTTGTCCTAAACATATATTGTACATTAAAACAAGAGTTACAATAAATACATAAATATAATAAACAAATAAAAAATAAATACCCCATACTTAGCAGTTAAGCTAAAACGGGCAACCGCTTGATTAATCGTACCACCTAAGAATTGCATCAGTTGATTTCAGAGTTTACACGGTTATTGATGGTCAGGGACAACTATTGTAGAGGATTCACTTCGTGCACTATTCCTGGCATTTGGTTCCTCTTTCAGGTTCACTTATTGATTTACTCAACTCACTTTTATCGACGCTTGCATAAGTGAATGGCGCACAACAAATGGCGGGAGCACCCACCATGCCGGGCATTTACTCCAGAGTGTCACTGGTATTTTTTTTTGGTTTCCTTTCACTTGGCATTTCACAGTGTAAGCTTAAAAAACAGACACGGTTGAACATTTACTTTGCTCCCGACACGATGGTTAATGCTGAAAAGACATTACATAAGAGTAGCATTATTAGATATCATGAGCATAAAGTATTAACCAAAATGAAGAATTACTCGAGACTTGCCTAAGTGCCCCGGGGGTTTATTTTTCGTAAAACCCCCCTACCCCCCTAAACACCTAAGATGCTTAAGTAATCCTGAAAACCCCTAAACAGGAAGATCTCAGGTGTTTATTATGAGGAATAGGATAAATGCGACAACGAACATAAACGTTGTAACTAATATAATAAAATATAACCCCGTACATATAAGTAAGTAAATTAACCCCTTCTACAACTAGTCACACATAACTATACACATATGTGTATACATTATATCTATTTATAATATATAATATTAGATATACAATATATAAAACACATACAGATATGTCCCTACTATAATAATTATAAGTACACACATGTATGTACGGACATATGATAGCATGTGTATACATTATATCTATTTATAATATATAATATTAGATATACAATATATAAAACACATACAGATATGTCCCTACTATAATAATTATAAGTACACACATGTATGTACGGACATATGATAGCATGTGTATACATTATATCTATTTATAATATATAATATTAGATATACAATATATAAAACACATACAGATATGTCCCTACTATAATAATTATAAGTACACACATGTATGTACGGACATATGATAGCATGTGTATACATTATATCTATTTATAATATATAATATTAGATATACAATATATAAAACACATACAGATATGTCCCTACTATAATAATTATAAGTACACACATGTATGTACGGACATATGATAGCATGTGTATACATTATATCTATTTATAATATATAATATTAGATATACAATATATAAAACACATACAGATATGTCCCTACTATAATAATTATAAGTACACACATGTATGTACGGACATATGATAGCATGTGTATACATTATATCTATTTATAATATATAATATTAGATATACAATATATAAAACACATACAGATATGTCCCTACTATAATAATTATAAGTACACACATGTATGTACGGACATATGATAGCATGTGTATACATTATATCTATTTATAATATATAATATTAGATATACAATATATAAAACACATACAGATATGTCCCTACTATAATAATTATAAGTACACACATGTATGTACGGACATATGATAGCATGTGTATACATTATATCTATTTATAATATATAATATTAGATATACAATATATAAAACACATACAGATATGTCCCTACTATAATAATTATAAGTACACACATGTATGTACGGACATATGATAGCATGTGTATACATTATATCTATTTATAATATATAATATTAGATATACAATATATAAAACACATACAGATATGTCCCTACTATAATAATTATAAGTACACACATGTATGTACGGACATATGATAGCATGTGTATACATTATATCTATTTATAATATATAATATTAGATATACAATATATAAAACACATACAGATATGTCCCTACTATAATAATTATAAGTACACACATGTATGTACGGACATATGATAGCATGTGTATACATTATATCTATTTATAATATATAATATTAGATATACAATATATAAAACACATACAGATATGTCCCTACTATAATAATTATAAGTACACACATGTATGTACGGACATATGATAGCATGTGTATACATTATATCTATTTATAATATATAATATTAGATATACAATATATAAAACACATACAGATATGTCCCTACTATAATAATTATAAGTACACACATGTATGTACGGACATATGATAGCATGTGTATACATTATATCTATTTATAATATATAATATTAGATATACAATATATAAAACACATACAGATATGTCCCTACTATAATAATTATAAGTACACACATGTATGTACGGACATATGATAGCATGTGTATACATTATATCTATTTATAATATATAATATTAGATATACAATATATAAAACACATACAGATATGTCCCTACTATAATAATTATAAGTACACACATGTATGTACGGACATATGATAGCATGTGTATACATTATATCTATTTATAATATATAATATTAGATATACAATATATAAAACACATACAGATATGTCCCTACTATAATAATTATAAGTACACACATGTATGTACGGACATATGATAGCATGTGTATACATTATATCTATTTATAATATATAATATTAGATATACAATATATAAAACACATACAGATATGTCCCTACTATAATAATTATAAGTACACACATGTATGTACGGACATATGATAGCATGTGTATACATTATATCTATTTATAATATATAATATTAGATATACAATATATAAAACACATACAGATATGTCCCTACTATAATAATTATAAGTACACACATGTATGTACGGACATATGATAGCATGTGTATACATTATATCTATTTATAATATATAATATTAGATATACAATATATAAAACACATACAGATATGTCCCTACTATAACTAATTTACACAAGCCCCCAAGTTTAATACTATATACGCCTGCCTTTACCAGGCTTATGAAGATTAAACCCG